CCTTTTGTTGCTTTCCATTGATGTTTTGATTTTCAGTAAGATTTTCATTTATATTCAAATTTAAAAGAAATAATTTGCTTGGTATAACCCACGGTTTCATTTTATAGGCATTATAAAGTAGTACAAATTCTGGGAAGAACCAAAATTCCAGATTCGATATGGGACGATTTAATATTTCTTCATTCATTCCCATCCAATCAAAAACAAATCTTTTTTGATTAGGTGGATTTCTTTCTTGATCTTGATGAATCGTAAAATAAAAAAGACCTATCTTATCCATTTTATCAATTATTTGATAATTATTAATGGCGGTTTTAGTATTTTTATTATTGGTATCGAGCTCGATCCATGCTTCAATATCTACTTTTTTTCTAAGACAAAAATTGAGAATTTGCCAATCAAAATATTTTCTATACAGATTTTTCTCCAGATACAAAATATCACCCTCTCCTAGATAATTATTGATAGGGGTACCTCCAAGCATATCAAAGAATGGGTGTTTATGTGTGTTGTAATTATCAAAAATTTCTTTGTTCGTTTTTCCTTCGAATGGTGATCCATAAATAGATAAGGTCCTCTTAGTTTGATCAATAATAGATTTATATGATAAAAGATCATATCTATAGTATTTTTTAAAATTATCTTTTTGATTTCGTAATGAATATACTCCATAATCAGTTTGTTTATTGTAATGCATTAATTGGTCTTTTTCATACGAATCCCATCTGTTTAAATCCTTATTTTGAGCCGTACAACGTTGTTTGACTCTATTTTGCCATTTTGGTGATCTTAATCTAGACCATCTAATCTGAGATAAATTGTATTGATAATGACCTCTTAACCAATTTTTCCATTGATTCATTCCAGAATTCATAAGTTTCTTATGATTTAATTCGGAATGAAATATGCCTTGTGTTCCAAAATAATTTTTTATTCCAGTTTTAAGAAAAAAGGATGTTCCGTGATATTGAAGAACATATTTTAATTTATACAAATTAATAACTTGTGTTTGTGATAATTTGTAAAATACATATGCTTGTGACAAGTAGGATAAGTCATAAAAAATCTGTGAATTTTTATTATTAGTAATATTATAAAGTGACTTTTTTATATTCGAAATAAAGTAAATTTTCTTTTGATTTGTTTTATCAATTCTTTCGTGACTTGTTTCATTATTGTAAATATATTTATCAATGATTTTTTTTGTTGATTCAAGAAGAAGTTGTGTATTGGTTCTGGGAATATTAATAATAGAAAGAAAGATATCTATGTATATTTTTTCAATGAAAAATTTTAAAAAATAATGTAATTTACGGATTAATCGAACAGTTCTTCTTTTTACAATTTGCCAAATATTTTTTGGTGATTCTAATTTTTTAACATTAGAACTTCTATTATTAGGACTAATATTTATATTTAGTCTTGGGGTTGCTTTTTTTTTCTCTTTTGTAATTCTTTCTATTTGATTTCGGATTGTGCTTGTTCTATCAGTTAGATCTTTCATTTTTTTTTCTGTTAGGGAATAATTTGTCCAATTCGTAGATCGAATTGAACTAAATGATTCATGAATTATTTTATTCTTAATTATAGAATCTTTTTCTTTGTTAGTTTTCCTCGATTCATCTACTTCTCTCAATCTAAATAATAGAATTGGATTGACTTTTGAAAGTTCTTTTTTCATTTTTGTTATAAATAGAACACTTTTGATAATCCATTTTTTTGTTTCGTTTGAAACTCTTAGAAATAATTTTGTTCTTTCTTTTAAAAATATTAGAATGAGAAAATATTTCTTTTTCAATTTTCCAATTTTTTTTTCTAGTTTCTTAAAAATGGGTTCAAAAAAAGAAGGACGTTTTCGGGGAGAACCAAAAGGAAGGTTAGCTTCCATTCCCCAAACTGTTAAAAAGCAAAAATCATCCTTTTTTCCTTTTTCTTTCTTTTTCATTAGATCTCTATGAGAGGATCGTAGTTTAGATTTGTGCCAAGGTTTTAGACAGAAAGGAAATAAGATCTTTATCTGAATACCATCTATTAACCAATTTTTCGGAAATTCTGTTTCTGATAATTGAACACCATTATAGGTGCATTTAACATGCATTTCGCTATTCCATTCCTTTAAATCCTCAGACCACTCAGGAAATTGAAATAATAACAGACGCCCAATATTTTTAGCTATTATCAACGAAGGTAATAGAATATATTTTCTAAGAATTGATTGAGTTACTAACATAGAACCTCTTATTACTTGAGCAAATGGGATGGTATCCCAAGTTTCTGCTATTTCTATCCGCGCTTTCTCTTTTCTTTTGTTCTCTTCTTTTTTGTCCTTCTCTTTGTTCTCCACTTCTTTTATGTCTTCTTCGATATAATCTAAAATTTGTAATTCTGTATTTTTCCCCATCCAATTTCTAAAAATGAGTTTAATCAGTCTGGAGATATCAAAAGAAAAAAAGGAGGGAGGGTTGATTCTGTCCAAAAAAAGCAGAGAATGGGCATTTGC